TAGTCAGGAGCTAAGACCATTCCAATGCTCCCTTCCGCCATGCATAAACTAAACCAACAATTAAGATAAGCACGAAAATTAAAGCTTCTATAAATACAGATACGCCCAATACATCAAAACTCATTGCCCATGGATAAAGAAAAACCGTTTCAACATCAAAAACAACAAAAACTAGAGCAAACATATAATAACGAATTCTAAATTGTAACCAAGCGTTGCCCATTGGTTCTATACCCGATTCATAACTAGAAAGTTTCTCCGGCCCTTTCCTAATCGGGGCTAAAATCCCAGAAATTAAAAATGCCAAAATAGGAATAAAACTTGATATTATTAGAAATGCCCAAAAAATATCATATTCGTAAAGCAAAAACATAGACGCACTCCTATGAACGTGGAAAGTATATCGGATTGGTTGATTCGAATTGAAGTTCTAAAGTCATTGATAACTAGTTAGTCAAAACAACAATTTATTTTGACCAAACCATCTAGTTTCCTTTGATTATTGCAGGGCATATCTCATTTCAAGATTTATCGACTGACTTGATCGGGATCCTATTTCCAGTCTACTTAATTTTTTTAGTTCAATTTTCTTTAATTGCTTTAGTTAGTATAACTCTAGATGTTATACTTAGACAAATTTTCTTGTTTTTGCCTAGGATTCTTCCTAAAGCCTAAAGAAAGCAAATAGAATTCTTATTTTGTGTTTAAAATTTTTGAATTTATTATTCTTTTGATATTCTTTTGATTATTTGAATTTTCTTTATAAAAATGCGAGTTCGGAATTTGGATTTTTTAGGAATAGAGTCGAAAGTTTTTTCTTAGTAATTTAGAATAGAACAAGTATTCAAATGTAAGAGAATGGGTAGGTATCTGGGGATTTCGAATATCTTAGTGTTGGTATATTCCGTTTATCAGATCTGGATGGGGTGGGGTTTTCTCTTGATTGAATACAGAAAAAGAAGACCACCCCCCCTTGTTTTGGTGTGCTTCGCCGGGTCTTGGTAAGGTATACCAAAGAAAAGGAGTATCGCTAGCTTAACCCCTTGATTGTGGGCAGAAAAATGCATATGGAATTTCCCTCCGACAATTAATGACGAAGGGTTGGTTTGTTTGGAAAAAGATCGATTCGATTCCTTGAAATATGATATGTTTTTTCGGTTTTCTGTTCTGCTTTAAATGATTCCCGTGAGTGAGTTTCTAGGACAAATTTTGTTTCGATGAACCAACCGGTCAGTTATAAGCAACAAACAAGAATGAAGAAATCAAAATTATACAATTTTTTATTTCAAATGAAAATTTGGAATTTTATTCATTTTTTTTATAGGGCTCTAGGGCTATACGGACTCGAACCGTAGACCTTCTCGGTAAAACAGATCAAACTTATTATTATCAAAATGATCTGAACTGTTTCAAAGACCCAACATGCATTTTTTTTTGCATTGGGCTCTTTCATTAACTGATAGAAATATCAGCCAATCTGCCATATTTTTTCTTGACAGAAAAATAAGATAAGGAGATGGCTCCATGTGCTCTGATTCATTATTTGGGATTCTAATTCAGAGCACTACCAAAGTGTTTCAAAGGTGAAGTTATTTTGACGTAGGTCTGCCTTTGGCCTAGAATTTTAAGTTAAATGAAGTCTCTATCGTTCGGCTTAAAAAATCCAATATGAAACTTCATACACCTTCAAGTTCATAGGACGAAAAGAGATTTTTTGAGGGCCTTATACTCATTATGCCTAGCATTGAATATACTGCTATTCACCTTATCAATATCTCAAGGCGGAGCCTGTTTGGTACCTACAAAGGGCACTCAAATAGGACCGAACCTCTCGTCAGGCTATTGTTCTCTTTTCTCTTAAAGTTATTATGGAGTAAGACATCGATTTCTCAATAAGATCCATTTTTTGGATTGTATGGTGGATTCCCCTGAAAAACATTGGCGCGCGTGTAAACGAGGTGCTCTACCAACTGAGCTATAGCCCTTAGTGCTTGTGATGCATATTTTATCATGTATATAATTTGTTGTCAAGATCAATATTCTATGATCCAACATCCGAAATTTTTGAGTGGTATTGGTTCGATTATTGTTGCTTATAAGGAATATGATATTTATAATCCATCGATAGGATGGGTTCCATTTGGTTCTCTTTAGGATAATAAGTGACCTACTTAACTCAGTGGTTAGAGTATCGCTTTCATACGGCGGGAGTCATTGGTTCAAATCCAATAGTAGGTAGAACTTATTAGATACCGGAGTCAACGGTATCTAATAAGTTTTTTGTCCCACCCTTATTTTTATAGATTTTTTATTTATTTCATTTTTGAATTGCGTTGTATCTAAATTGGATTCTGCTTGATTGGATTATGTCGAGTGAATCCAATCAAAATAGGGTTTAGAAACAGAACCTCTTTTGATTATTTGAACGCACCAACTAGTTATGAAATTGCATTGACAGCCTCGACTCTTGTCCTAGCTCGTCGAAGAGCTAGATTTGCCT